TCCGGGAGGGTAGAGTCAAAATGGATAATTGATAGAATATGATCAAATATGAGAAAGTAGTCAAAATGAATGAACACATTCAATAAAAAAAAAGATTTACTCTTCGCCGATTCTTTTTTTTTTCTTAAGACACGATAATCAAATCTGGATTCTGGGATTTTTCGAGCAAAACCTCAATCTTCGGTTGAGTTCGGATTGGAATTTTGATTCAAGTAAAGAAAGAGTAAACCTATTTCTTTCTCGCTCTAAGACTCGTAGGTCTAGCCGTCGACTCGCCCATTTTCATTTCATGACATTCCGTATTTTTCATTTTCAACAGTTTCTCATTAAACTGTTTCTATTTCTTATTTTTTTGATTATGCTGTATCTTTTTAAATTGGCCGGAAAGGCCTTTATCTCGGCTGGAAAGGCCTTTCTCGCTGTTGCTAAAGCGATTCCGTTTTGTTCTTGAATCGATTTTTCAAATAGTTCTCTTTATTGGTAATTTTTTTATCTTTCTGATGAAATTTATTCTTAAGGCGTTTCCCTGGCTTATTAAATTTTTTGTTAATTCGTTTCTCTTTCTTCTTAAATAGTTTCTCATTATTAAGAAAGGGTAACGAAGATAAAATACGAGCTTGTTTTATAGCAAGAGTCATTAATCGTTGTTGTTTCAAGGTCAATCTTTTCACTCGTCGAGCTAATATTTTTCCTTGGTCACTAATAAATCGACTAATTAAACTCATGTTTCTATACTCAATTCGATCCCCCGGTTGGATTGGGGGTAAACGCCTACGAAAAGGTCGCTTGGATTTCAGAAAGGGTCGCTTGGATTTCAGAAAGGGTCGCTTGGATTTCAGAAAGGGTCGCTTGGATTTATCCATGGTTTGTTTAGTTTATTCCTTATCCCCAAAATCCTATTTCCGTCGAATCTAAAATCAAATGAATTTTAGAATAGAATAAATAAATAGGATTTGGTTTATTTATATTTATATATGTTATATATATAATGTCATTTTCCCCTTCCTTGAAGGGGTGACACGCAAGTGCTTGGTTCGATCTATTTCTTTATCTCCCCATGAATCGTATGTTTGTAACAATAGGGACAGAATTTTCTCAATTCCAATCGATTGGGCGTATTGTGCTGGTTCTTTTGAGTCATATATCTGGAAATGCCCGTTGATACCTTATTAACATTAACACCATTTCGGACACAACTGGTACATTCCAAAATAACCGTTATTCGGACATCTTTACTCTTAGCCATGAACCTCCCTTGGATTTTTGATTGACTCAACGCTTCTATTTTCGATCCGAAACGAAGAAGAAGAAAGGAAAAAATAGAAGTGACTAACTTGAAATTCAATTATGAAAAATTTCGCTGCAATCAATATAGTAAATAATATATATACAACTATTGAAAAACTATATTTCAAATCACAGTACAATATTTCATTTAAGTATCTAGTATTTCACTAGTACAAGATTTCATTTAAGTATCTTCTATAATACTCTTGCCCTAGACCCACTTTCTTTTTTATTCTACCTCCATTCCTCTATTATTAATTATTATTAATTTAATTCGAACTTGAATCCGAGTCTCGCAGTTGGCGAATCCACTTTTATTCTTTCTCTTTTTTCCCTTATTCTAAACAAACAAAAAGGGAAAAAAGAGAAAAGAGGGATTAATCACAGATATTTAATTGTAGCTCTAATCTTCGTTATTCCTTCCCATGTCAATAACTAGAATGAAAAAAAGGGGAATGTCAACGCATCCGGGAAAAAACGATTAATCTCTATCAATAGACCTGCTAAAGAACCGAACCATAAAGTACTTAGTACCGGTGCCGTGGAGAGATATGTTTTTAGATCTCGCATTGAACAACCTCCTTCTTTTATTGGAATACATATTTGATTGGAATACATAATAGTAATACATATATGATCAGATGCATATGAAGTTAAGGACCACTTATAGTTGTACACGGAATTCCTAATTCAAATTGAAAGGTACAATGATCCGGTGAATAAGATTTTCTTTTTCTTAAACCCGAAAAAAATGCGTCCCCGAGCATTCCCGAAAAAGACTCCTTTATTTTTACGACGAATTCCGTTCCGTATTTCATATGTATATAAGTCTTTTACTATATAATTATTATATAATCAATATTCTCTTTTTTTATTATTATTATTATAAATAAAAATGATCTTTTTTTATATATTACTTTTATATATTAAATATTATTTATATATATTCCATTTTTAATTAAATGAGACCAAAAAGACGAAATGGCCCGAGAAATTGTATATAGCAATTGGGGAAATAACGATGTGGAAAACAAGACAGGAATTCTCTACAATGACATTGTAGACCAATTGAAGGGATGTGGCGCAGCTTGGTAGCGCGTTTGTTTTGGGTACAAAATGTCACAGGTTCAAATCCTGTCATCCCTACCTATTACTGCTCCTTTGAGCAGTAAAGAGGGATTAATTGAGATCGATTCAAGTTGGGCATCTCTAA